CCCTGGGGCTAACATAATATAACCCAATTGAGACATTGTAGAATAGGCTAAACTTCTCTTAATGTCTCTTTGAGCAAGAGCTAAAGTAGCTCCTAATAGTACCGTTATTACACCTATCAAAGAAATGAGATTCATTATGTAAGGTATGACTGTGAAAAGCGGAAGAAATCGAGCGACAAGAAAAATGCCTGCTGCTACCATAGTAGCAGCATGGATAAGAGCCGAAATAGGAGTAGGCCCCTCCATGGCATCAGGTAACCATACATGAAGGGGAAATTGTGCGGATTTAGCAACTGCACCGACGAATAATAGGGAGGCACACAGAGTAGCAAATAAAGAGTTGACCCCATTATTACGGATCAGGTTATTGAAGATTTCGAACAAATCTCGAAATTCGAAACTCCCTGTTATCCAATAAAAACCTAAGATTCCTAACAATAACCCAAAATCCCCTACACGATTAGTTACAAACGCTTTTTGACAAGCATTTGCGGCAGCCGGTCGTGTGAACCAAAAACCTATTAATAAATACGAACACATTCCCACTAGTTCCCAAAAAAGATGAATTTGTATCAAATTGGAACTAGTAACTAATCCCAACATGGAAGTATTGAAAAAACTCATATAAGCAAAAAATCTCAAATATCCTTGATCATGAGACATATAATTGTCACTATAAATAAGAACCATGATTCCAACCGTAGTGATTAGTATTGACATAATAGAAGTAAGTGGATCGATCAAGTAGCCGAACTCTAAGGAAAAATCAGTATTGATGGTCCAAGACCATAGATGTTGATAGATAGAACTGCCATTTATCTGTTGAATAGACAGATCGGACGAAAAAACCATAACTATACTTAGCAATGAAACACTAGGAAAAGTCCACATACGACGCAGATTTTTTGTTGCGGTCGGAACAAGCAGAAGTCCCAACCCTATTGACATAGTAACTGGAAGTAGAGCGAAAGGTATGATCCATGCATATTGATATGTATGTTCCATAAGAAAATCAAGCTTTCTTTTTTTATTCTTATTAATTGTTTCCCATTCACCAGCCCTTATTTCTTCCGGAAGGAGCAATAATAAAATAAAAAAAAAAAAAAAAAATTCAACTGAAGAAGTTACAATTCTTCAAATAACCAAGTTACTAGTTAAAAGCTACTACCTAGTTATTAACGAAGATATTTATTAAGATAAAAAATATGAGATTTTCCATTATTCTACTATATACATACGATACGGTGATTTCTATCCATATTTATATCAATATAGTAAGGAAAAAGAATGATACCAAAAATTCAAGTACTTTATTCTGATATGTATCATAGGATCTGCCAATAACTCGATCCAATAAACCTAGTTTTTATTTAGTTTCTTCGGAGTCATTAACTAATTCTTGAATTGATTGGCTTCGAGTCCAATAAAACAAACTTATGTTTATGTGTTTATGAAAAATCCTAGAATACTTGTCACTTCGCATAGAACTAAAATGAGAAATGACTCAAATTCCCTTTATTTTATCAAGTAATGTATTGTTTAACGGATTAACTACTTTGATTTAATTTCCATTTTCATTATGTGGACTCTATCTCCGAGCTTGATCAATTAATAGAAAAAGGTTACATTCATTGTTGGTTTCCTAAATTAGGAAAGGGTTCTTAAGCTTTTCGATTTTATAAATGTAACATTTATAATATATATATATATTATATAAATAGACTGAGATATGAATTGGAACCTTTTTGATTCTTATCAATGGCATCCGATTCAACGGTAGTAGATCCCGCCCGTAGACATAGATTGAATAAAGATATGAAGCCCCCAATCAGTACAAATTATTCTTTCTTCGAACATTGGATGTAATGGAAATGTGAAAAAAAAAAAAAATTCCCTTGAAAATCACATCGTTTTTTCTTTTTTCTTCTATTTCATTTCTTTTTTTATCCTTAATGATACCATATGCGATGCTCATCTATCTGTATCCATACTTTTCTATGTTATGAAGTGAAGTAAGCATAAGTATCGGCTATGGAATAAAGATAGATAATGAATAGTTAATAGAAAGAACAATCTATTTTGAATTGAACAATAAATGTCTTTCACGTCCAACTATAAAAATGAGTGACCCTTTTATTTTGAAATGGCGGTTCCAAAGAAACGTACTTCTCTGTCAAAAAAGCATATTCGTAGAAATATTTGGAAAAGAAGGGGATATCAGGCCGCGGCAAAAGCTTTATCTTTAGCTAAATCTATTTCTACCGGGCATTCCAAAAGTTTTTTTGTGCGACAAACAAGTAATAAAGCCTTGGAATGATCTGAATCTGAATCAGCATGACTCGATGAATTGGATGATAAAATTTATAAGATGAAGAATTCACATTAACTAATGTTTTGAACTCATCAATATGAGATAGAACTAGCTGTTGTGGTATGTAGAATACGAATTATTCTGTATACTAGGTTCTAAAAATGATTTCTTTTTTTGTTTGAAAAAAAAAAAAAAAAGAAAGAAGTAGTTAGACACAAAATACAAGGTTTCACCTTTCATTGATTGGTTTTTATAATTCGCGAGATGGGGGTTGTAACTTTCCCCATCGATTCATTTTTCACAATAACAAAACTCTTATTTTTTTTTTTCTTAGGAAGGGATTGGCTTATTGGATTATGTATCTCCAATAGTTATACATCATTAAGATTTTTGGAAAATCTGAAACAAGTATGAACGAGGTTAGAGCCCCCCTTTTTGTTCCAAAGTAAGGCGGGGATAAGATTCATAGTCAAAGTCAATGGATTATTGAAACTAATTGATTAAAATATACATTTTAAAACTTTGATTTGCAGCTCTCTGAATCACTACATGTCTACAAGGACTCCCTCTTGTTTCGAACAGATAAAAAAAAAAAAAAATAATAAAACTGCCAGGATCCCATTTAGATCGATATTTATGTACTAAAGAATGAGTCAATCTTACGTAATCCAACCCCAATAGATCCTATCCCATGTTTGAGCTGGAGGATCGATCAATCGATATATCTAGATCTAATATCTAAATTATTTTATCTATTAATATTAGATTTCAATTCTATATATAAAAAGATCTTATCAGTTTAAATTTTATTTTCTAAGTTTTCTAAGTTAAAGTACATACAGTAGAATTCCGATAAAGATTGAAACTCTTTTGTTATACGATATGCCCGGTCCAATACCTAATGGGTTTGGTAAATCCTCACACAAATTATGTTATGTATACAATGAAGATCCCAATCATTAATACATCTTTGATACCAAACTATCCAAATTTTTATAGAAATCTTTTGGATGTAGTGATGAAGTTGTGATATATAAAAAATATTGTTTTATTTTGTTCATTGAAAAATGAATCTTTTTCATTTCGGATCTATCAAATCAGATAAATGAGAAATGAATCGTCAAAAAATTAGAAAAAAAATTCTTAGTTCTATACCCGGACTCAGGGCATAACCGTCTAGTTCCAACTATTCCAGAAGAACTTATAATACGGAAAAGCCCGCTGTTTAAAATGACCCCCTGCCATGAGACTAAGGATTATTGAGCGTTTAAATATTTATTTGAACGGGTCTTTATTCATCGATTCTAACATTTCCTAAAATAGATTGCATTAAATCCCTCAATCTCGACGATTGAACATCATATGGACTATGATTATTTCGATGAAGCCGCCATGGTGAAATTGGTAGACACGCTGCTCTTAGGAAGCAGTGCTAGAGCATCTCGGTTCGAGTCCGAGTGGCGGCATCTTCTAAAAAAGGCACAATAGATCCTATAATGAATTCAATTCCGGATTTCCATTCCGTAATTGGGGATACCCCCCTAAAAAAAATTATGATATTTGCCACTTTAGAACATATATTAACTCACATCTCTTTTTCTATCATTTCAATTGTTATTACGATTCATTTGATGACCTTATTAGTCCATGAAACCGTAGTACTATTTGATTTGTCAGAAAAAGCCATGATGGCTACCTTTTTCTGTATAACTGGATTATTAGTTACTCGTTGGATTTATTCGAGACATTTGCCGTTAAGCGATTTATATGAATCTTTAATGTTTCTTTCATGGAGTTTCTCCATTATTCATATGTTTCCTAAAAGACGGAATCAGAAAAGTTATTTAAGCGCAATAACCGCGCCAAGTGCTATTTTTACCCAAGGCTTTGCCACTTCGGGTCTTTCAACCGAAATGCATCAATCTGCAATATTAGTCCCTGCTCTACAATCCCAGTGGTTAATGATGCACGTAAGTATGATGTTATTGAGTTATGCAGCTCTTTTATGTGGATCGTTATTATCCGTAGCTCTTTTAGTCATTACATTTCGAAAAAACCTAGATATTCCTCGCAAAAGCAATCATTTCTTAATTGGGTCATTTTCCTTTGTGAATGAAAAAAGAAGTGTTTTACAAAACACTTCTTTTCTTTCATTTATAAATTATCACAGGTATCAATTAACCCAACAATTAGATCAGTGTAGTTATCGTGTCATTAGTTTAGGGTTTACTTTTTTAACCATAGGTATTCTTTCGGGAGCAGTATGGGCTAATGAGGCATGGGGGTCTTATTGGAATTGGGACCCCAAGGAAACTTGGGCATTTATTACTTGGACCATATTCGCGATTTATTTACATAGTAGAACAAATCAGAGCTTTCAGGGTGTGGATTCGGCAATTGTGGCTTCTATAGGATTTCTTATAATTTGGATATGCTATTTTGGGGTCAATCTATTAGGAATAGGACTACATAGTTATGGTTCATTCACATTAACAACTAATTGAAGAAAGGGCCTGAAGAATACATAGGAACATCGTCCCGTATATTATATTAAAGAAGGTTTGTGCAAGTTTTTTCGAACCATTTGAATCACTACTTGATTCAAATGGTTCGAAAAAACTTTAGATGTATCTGATTATAATTCACTTCATTTTTTTTTTTCTTTCATTGCATTATACAGTGAACGCTT